AAATCAGAATTTTAATAAGATATATGTTTATGACGTGTTATTAAATAAAAAACAGTAGAAACAATTCTATTCTACAGTAGATTTTATTCAACAATTGACCAAAAGAAAATATTATTTTAATAAATTTAATAAATAAGAAATTGCATGAACTTAGATCAATCAAATAATGATATTTTTATGCAATAAAATAATTCGCACTAATTAATTTGCCCATTTAGATTGTATTGGTTTGGAATAATGATAAATAAAACGGAAGGGAGAAAATAATTTACAAAAAACGGGATTTGGATTGATTCTCGAATCCAATTGAATCTAATGGTTTACGTTATGGAAGAAAGACATGTATATGTGATATTAGATATTGACTAGTTATATATGAACTGAAGATATATTTCATTTTCCCTACTACTGTGTGTGGGTTCCACTAGAAGTCCTTTCGTATCATTGTGGATGTGAATTGGCTGAATAAAGAGATGAAAGCAAGAAAAGATGGAAGAATTGAAATAGCAGTTTGGAACCCATAAATGGAAGAACGAAAGTTCTATGGATTGACAAAAACTCTGTGGATAGAAACGAAAAAAGAGATATCGAAGTAGTTCTGATCATTTAATAATATTCTCACTTAAATTCCAAGTTCTTAGTTACTTCGACTGGATGAATCCTATCGATGGAATAATTAAGTCATAATTCATTGGTTGATTGTATCATTAACCATTTCTTTTTGTTGGTACGAGGAACTTATCATGAATCCACTGATTTCTGCTGCTTCCGTTATTGCTGCTGGATTGGCTGTAGGGCTTGCGTCTATTGGGCCTGGAGTTGGTCAAGGGACTGCTGCGGGTCAAGCCGTAGAAGGTATCGCGAGACAACCCGAGGCAGAAGGAAAAATACGCGGTACTCTATTGCTTAGTCTAGCTTTTATGGAAGCTTTAACGATTTATGGATTGGTTGTAGCATTAGCACTTTTATTTGCGAATCCTTTTGTTTAATCTTCGAAATAAGAAAAATACATATTTTTCCTATTTTATTGTCTTGGACTTGTCGTTTGCTTTTTCAAATTAGATCAAAATTTCACTCCTACAATTCCTTATTTGTTGAGAAAATAAGCTACGGGAAGGGGTGATTTGCAGATGAGGAATTAGCATACCGACTCTCTTTCATCCTTCCCGTTCGTAGTCCAAGGGAAACTCTTTTTATGAGGTGTTGCAACAATCAAGGGGTAGTTCATACTTTATAACTATAAAATCAAATATTTTTTGACTCGATTTCAAAAAAAGAAAAGAATAAATAAAAAAGAGGGGCAAAGTGATAGAAAAAGAACTCTGGTCGATTTTTTAGTCTATCTATAAGAGGAGATTCTATGAAAAATGTAACCGATTCTTTCGTTTCTTTGGGCCACTGGCCACCTGCCGGGAGTTTCGGATTTAATACCGATATTTTAGCAACAAATCCAATAAATCTAAGTGTAGTGATTGGTGTATTGATCTTTTTTGGAAAGGGAGTGTGTGTGAGTTGTTTATTTCAAGAATAAGCTGGACCCAACCAGCTGTACCCTTTTTCTGTTATAATTACGAAAGAAAGGTACATGATCTCGCGAATTACTTCTTAAGAAATTATATGTAAGAACCACAGCATTTCGTGATTAATTGGCAAATCCACTTTGATTCTCTAACAACCAATAATGTGGGGCTCTTAAGATGGTTAAAGCAAACCGTTTGAAGTCTAGACGCAGCAAGGTACTCTTTCTACCACTATGTTAATATAGAGATGGTTTTAAATTAAAATGAATATTTTCTCGATATAGAACACTCATCTCGATAAAATGATTTGAACCGCTTATTTTATTCTAATTCTAAAAAAAGGGCATTTTCACTCTTTTATCCAATGCTGAATCGACGACCTATGCCTTATGTATAAGTAAGAAGAATTTTTTGGATTTGAATTGAAGACAAAAAAAAGAAACAACTTTGCTGACAATTACATATTTTTTGTCAGAAGAGTCCTCCAAGTATTTTGGTTTTGCATTAGATTCGTTTTTTCATTTTTTTGGACTATGCTATGAATAAAAATAAAGAAGAGAGGATAGGCTCATTACATTCATAAAAAAAAGCTATGAGAATTTACCCGAAGTAATTGAGCGTGAGAGCCAAATGAATCGAAAGATTCATGTTTGGTTCGGGAAGGGATTATGGAAGTTTTAAAATGAACGGAAAGATAATCTACTTTCATTAAGTGATTTATTAGATAATCGACAACAGAGGATCTTGAATACTATTCGAAATTCAGAAGAACTGCGTGGGGGGGCCATTGAACAGCTGGAAAAAGCCCGGGCCCGCTTACGGAAAGTGGAAACGGAAGCAGATCAGTTTCGGGTGAATGGATACTCTGAGATAGAGCGAGAAAAATTGAATTTGATTAATTCAACTTATAAGACTTTGGAACAATTAGAAAATTATAAAAATGAAACGATTCAGTTTGAACAACAAAGGGCGATTAATCA